TACAAATCAAACGATTATTTATTATAATTATAATAAATTAGTCATTCGAAGGTATCTTTTATTAATTTTATTAACTTCGCTTTATTAGCTATATTCTATAACTGCTGTATCCGTACCATTTATCCTTATGAGAGATCATACAAAATAGAATGATTTTAGAAGGAAGGGATATAATGAAATTCTTGATTGGATCTTCTCAGAGGAACGATCTATTTTATTTGATTTATGGATCCAAATTTTAAGAAATAAAAAAAAAAGAGGGTGGTTTTGTTTTATTCAAATTCGAAACGCCTCGTGATCTTCAACCAATTATGTGCTTCAATATAATTACCTGGAGTAAGCGCTATAGCTTGTTTCCAATACTCAGCAGCTTGATCGGACCAAGCCTCCGCAATTTCAGAATCACCCTGTAGAATGGCCTGTTCTCCCCGGTCGGAATAGGCGGGTCAATTCCTTCCCTTAGAACCGTACTTGAGAGTTTCCTACCTCATACGGCTCATCAATCGATTCTTTTTGTGTCCCATCTTATTAATTTACCCTATGGTAACTGAATTAGATTTCTAATAAATCTATCCTATTTTTCTTGGGTTAACCAGAACCAGAAGAAGTTAATTACATAAGTTTCAAACTCTAATTTTAATTTAATCAATAATCAGTTTTATCTTTTCTCCCACACCTTCAGAAGAATGAAGAATAGATATCCCCTATATTGTTTGTTAAAATTTTCTGAAAGGTAACTATCTCGATTTCATTTCATATATGAAATTCATATAGAATCGTTGAAAAAGACTTTCCTCCATAAGAAAAAAGAACTTACTATCTTTGGGATTTGATACTACACCGCTGCTCAATATCTTAGTGGATTGACTCTATTACATAAGTTGATTCCGAACTTTTATCTCATATCATGACATAAGTAAGCAGTTCTTAACTGTATCGACCCAATAGCTTGCTAATTGATCTTTACGGCGCTTTCTATATCAATTAGATCCTTTATCCATAGAGTATATAGGCGTACTTATTTCTTCTTTGGTTCTCGTGAAGTCTCTTTCCTTGCTACAGCTGATAAAAATCGTTACTTTGGACGATGCATATGTAGAAAGCCTATTTTTTTTTTTCTAGTATTTACTAGCCGATTTTATCTGTTTTTCCCTCGTTCTATAGTGGAGATAGTCGCACGTAATGACAGATCACGGCCATATTATTAAAAGCTTGTGGTAAGAATGGGTTTCGTTCTAGTGCCCGAAAATAATATTCCAAAGCCTTCGTATGCTCTCCATTGCTTGTGTGTATAAGGCCTATGTTATAGAGTATATAACTTCGATCATAAGGATCAATTTCTAGTCGCGTAGCTTCATAATAATTCTGTAAAGCTTCCGCATAATTTCCTTCGGATTGAGCTGACATCCGTTACGGTCGTTCACTCTATTCAAAGAATCTCCGTTCCAGAACCGTATGTGAGATTTTCATCTCATACGGCTCCTCCCTACTGTGCATAAAGTACTGTGGGAAATAATCTATGTAATCAAAATTTCACTATTCTCATTATGAACTGACAGGGACTAGTATTTTTACAAGAAATTTCTAGCCAGCCTTCCCGAAAGGGTTTGTTTTTTCTTAACACCAATCATATTAGTGCTAGATGGAAATGGTAACTCCAACGATTTCTTTGTCCTCAACGCTTCCTATTTCTAGGAATTAGTCACTTCAACGATCTTTGATGGTTATACGGGTATCCAAAGTACGAACGAGATGGATGTTTGTTGTCCCAACCATTCTTGTTAGTCCCGATATCGATAAGGAAAGGGAAGGGAAGGGGGAATTTATAACAAAGTTTTCGTGTTGTTGATTCCTAGGAGTAGCGCTTCTTCCCCTATGCTGCCTATTTGTACTAGTGGAGTAGGATTAACCCGCAAACTAGAACCTATAGTATAGGCGTAACCTTTCGCTCAATACTAAAATCGATAATTAAAGCATCTGAGGCTGCATCAATCGAGGATACACGACAGAAGGAATTGTTCTATCTCTAAACTTCACCTTCACTAAGCGTGGGTTTCTTTCAAAAATTTGTTTCTTTCTATCCCGAATCGCGTCTATTTCTATCAGACTAAGGGCTAAAAAAAAAAACAAGAATCAAATCGCACCATCTCTGTAATAGGTAAATGCCCTTTTTTCTCCTGAAGTTGTCGGAATTATTCGTAATAAGATATTAGCTACAATTGAAGAGGTCTTATCAATAAAATTTCCATTTATCCGAGATCTAGGCATAATTAGCAATCCATTCTATAATTCTTCTCATTTTCCCTTTTGGAAAATAAGAAAATCCCACAAAAAAGGAATCATACAGTAGTACGAAATATCATAAAAATATAAAAATAGACTGATTCTAAAAAAAAAAATGTAGACCTTCCACTCAAATTGTGCCCTTTTGGACAAGGAGAGATATTCAATATTTGAATTGAATAAGATTAGATTTCATTCCAATTTTAATTTAGTAGTA